ACATATAATTGTCACTATAAATAAGAACCATAATTCCAACGGTAGTGATTAATATTGACAGAATAGAAGTAAGTGGATCGATCAAGTAGCCCAACTCTAAAGAAAAATCATTATTGATAGTCCAAGACCATACATATTGATAGATATAACTGCTATTTATTTGATGAATAGACAGATAAACTGAAAAAATCATAACTATACTTAACAACAAAACACTAGGAAAAAACCACATACGTCGAAGGTTTTTTGTTGCCGTCGGAAAAAGTAGAAGTCCCACTCCTATTAACATAGGAATTGGAAGTGAGATGAAAGGTATGATCCATGAATATTGATACGTATATTCCATAAAAAAAGTATATTTTATTCCTAATTAATTTTTATAATTCACCAGCTCTTATCTCTTTTAAAAGGGATCAGTTAATAATTTTAATAGGCAAAACTAAAATCGAATTTTATATTCTTAATTATTGTTAATTTTTTGCCAAATACTTCAAATATTTCAACCCAATAAGTTAGAATTGTTCAAATGATATGATCCAATGAAACTACTAGTGAACACAAAAACGAACATAAATATTTATTTAAAGTAAAATTTTATTACGATATAGAAATAGAAAATGTAAATTTTCTTTATTAGGATTATGTAATATGCATTACAATAATTTCTCGCTATAGAGCAAGAACGCATAATTATACGAAAAACGCTATTTTTTTTGGTATGAATCAGAAAAGACAGCCTACAATTAGATCCAATAAAATAAGACTTAATATATATATTTTCTTTGTTCCTAATCTAAAAATTTTAAATTTTATATATCTATATTCTGATAGGAGTATAATATAATTTAAAGAATAAATGGATAATAAATAAAATAGTAAAGAACAATTCGTTTTGAACAATAGATGTCTTTCACATCCAACTATAGCAATGAATAATCTATTATAATTTTTTAATGGCAGCTCCAAAAAAGCGCACTTCTATATCAAAAAAACGGATTCGGAAAAATATTTGGAAAAGCAAGGGGCGTCGGGCAGCGTTGAAAGCTTTTTCGCTAGCAAAATCTCTTTCAACGAGGAATTCACAAAGTTTTTTTGGGGACAAATAAAATAAATAATCAAAGATTGGAATAATCTGAATCGGTTTGACTCAAAAATAGCCTAGTAGAAGTTTGTTTCTAATTTTTATTATTTAAATAATAATTATATAAATAATTGAATAATAATAATGTGAATTTATAAAAAAAAGAAAATTGTCACTAAACTAAAATAAATATATTCAAATCAAAGCAATTATTTGAATTTCCTAATGTTTTGAGAGGATGAATATGAAATTAGTTTTCCTTAGGATATGTAAAATAAAAATAAGAATTCTTTTGTTTACTCAATTAGAAAATTGAAAAACGATACTCTTTTTCTTTTTCAACGAATAAAAAGAAATAGAAATATAAGGGTTAACCTTTCTTTTTCATATTCATATCTTTGTTTTATCGTTTTTGGGGTGGGGAAAATAAGAATCCCCATCGCCCCAATAAAACAAAAAGTTTTTTCTTGATTTTTATAATATTCTATATTATAGAATATTATAAAATTCTACTATATAAGTATGTAAAGATAAAAAAAATAGTAAACTAAAACTCTTTATTGAAAATTTTATGGGGCGTTGAAACGATAACATTAGTTGATTAAGTTTAAACTTTATTTTTAAATTATATCTACGTATTGAAGCCAGAACTATCTAGTTACAACAGTTCCTTTTTTGAAAGAATACATAATTAAATTTGTTTGCAAAATCCTAACACAAATTCTATACACGACGAAAACCCTAACGATTAATACAAAGCTATGGAAATATTTCTCGAAATTTCTTGAATGTGAGTGTTGTGCTGAAATTGTAATCGAAAAAAATATCTTATTTTGTTTTTTCATTGATAAAATGAGATAAAAAAAAATTATATTGAAAATTTTATGGGGCGTTGAAACGATAACATTAGTTGATTAAGTTTAAACTTTATTTTTAAATTATATCTACGTATTGAAGCCAGAACTATCTAGTTACAACAGTTCCTTTTTTGAAAGAGAATAAACTACGAAAAATCCTATTGTTAAATAAAATAAAAATGGATACCTTAAATTATTATTGAAATAAATTCAAATAATAATAAATACATATAAATATTAAATAAATGAAATCAAATAATAGATATTTTTATTGGAAAACGCTCAAATCCCTATTTTGAAAACTTTACCCTTTAGTTTTCAAATTAAAAGATAACGAGTTTTTTATCCCCTTAAATATTTAAACATTTTCTAAAAAATATTACATTGAATTGAGAATTGATTCTATTCTTTCAATCTCGACGATTGAATAATAATAGGTTATTATGATTTCGAGAAAGCCGCTATGGTGAAATCGGTAGACACGCTGCTCTTAGGAAGCAGTGCTAGAGCATCTCGGTTCGAGTCCGAGTAGCGGCATGGCATTTTGTATTATAAAAAAAGTCCTATAATATAATTAATTCAAGTCCCTGATTTAAATTCTTATAATTTAATAGATTTAAATTCAAATAATTTAATTGAGGGACCTTTTTTAATAATTAAATTTTTATGATATTTTCAACTTTAGAGCATATATTAACTCATATATCTTTTTCGGTCATTTCAATTGTCATTACAATTCATTTGATAACCTTATTAGTTGATGAGACCGTAGGACTCTATGCTTCGTCAGAAAAGGGCATGATAGCTACTTTTTTCTGTATAACTGGATTATTGGTTACTCGTTGGATTTATTTGAGGCATTTACCATTAAGTGATTTATATGAATCATTACTATTTCTTTCATGGGGTTTCTCCCTTATTCATATACTTACGTATTTTAAAAAATCTAAAAACCATTTAAGTGTAAGCGCAATAACCACGCCAAGTACTATTTTTACCCAAGGTTTTGCTACTTCAGGTTTTTTAACTGAAATGTATCAATCCCCACTATTAGTCCCCGCTCTCCAATCTCATTGGTTAATGATGCATGTAAGTATGATGGTATTGGGTTATGCATCTCTTTTATGTGGATCATTATTTTCAATAGCTCTTATAGTCATTACATTTCCAAAAGTTATAAGAATTTTTGGTAAAAACAAAATTTTATTAAATGCGTTATTTTCCTTTGATGAGATCCAATACATGAACGAATGGAACAATGTTTTAAGAAACACTTCTTTTTTTTCTTCGAAGAATTATTATAAGTCTCAATTGATTCAACAATTAGATCATTGGAGTTATCGTATTATTAGTCTAGGGTTTATATTTTTAAGCATAGGTATTCTTTCAGGGGCAGTGTGGGCTAATGAGACGTGGGGATCATATTGGAATTGGGACCCAAAGGAAACTTGGGCATTTATTACTTGGACCATATTCGCAATTTATTTACATACTCGAACAAATAAAAATTTGCACGGTGTAAATTCCGCAATTGTGGCCTCTATTGGTTTTCTTATAATTTGGATATGCTATTTGGGGGTCAATCTATTAGGGGTAGGGCTACATAGTTATGGTTCATTTACATTAAGATCTGATTGAATGAATTAAAGAAAGGGCCTGACGAATCCAAACATGGGAGAGTATAGATAAGAAAACTGTGTATAAGACATCGAGAACCCCTTGAATCAAGTAATGTAGTGATTCAAATGGTTCTCACAAAAGCCAAATGTATGAGGAAGTCCAAAGAAAAGAATTAAGAATAAGAAAAGAAAAAAGACTTCTTTTTTTTATTGTGGAATGAACTATTTATAAAATAATGATTATAGTATATAGTATAGTATTGCTGTTTCATTTTTTTATGAAAACTATCTAGAAAAATAATTAGATAAAATAGCTTCGACCTTGTCAACTGATAGTGAGAAAACAAAATCTGGATAAATACCAATACCTATGACAGATATAAGGATAGAGGTCGCAACAAACAACTCCCGCGGTCCCGAATCAAAAAAATAAGAATTTTGAGCATTAAAAAGCTTGTATCCATAGAACATCTGGCGTAACATAGATAATAAATAAATGGGAGTTAATATCATTCCAATTGCCATTACCACCGTAATTAGTATTTTTGTCATTAAAAGATATTTTTGGCTGGTAATTATTCCAAAAAATACTATTAATTCTGCAACAAAACCGCTCATGCCCGGCAATGCAAGGGAAGCCATCGATAAGATACTGAAAGTCGTGAATATTTTTGGAATTGGGATAGCCATTCCACCCATTTCGTCGAGATAAACAAGACGTATTCTATCATAACTTGTTCCCGACAAGAAAAAAAGCGCAGCGCCAATAAATCCATGAGAGATTATTTGTAAAATAGCTCCATTGAGTCCCATATCGCTTATAGAGCCAATTCCTATAATTATGAAACCCATATGAGATACGGAGGAATAAGCTATTCTTTTTTTTAAATTGCGTTGACCAGGAGATGTTGAAGCTGCATAGATTATTTGAATTATGCCTACTATCATCAACCAGGGTGAAAAGATAGAATGGGCGTAGGGTAATAATTCCATATTGATCCGAACCAATCCATATGCTCCCATTTTTAATAAGATTCCGGCTAGAAGCATACAAGTACTGTAATGTGCCTCTCCGTGGGTGTCTGGTAACCATGTATGCAAGGGTATAATCGGTGATTTGACAGCAAAAGCAATAAGAAATCCGATATAAAATATTATTTCCAGTGCTACAGGATACGATTGATTAGCTGATGTTTCAAAATTTAAAGTTGGTTCATTAGAACCGTATAAACCGATACCCATAACTCCCATTAACAAAAAAACGGAACTTCCCGCAGTGTACAAAATAAACTTTGTAGTTGAATACAAACGTTTCTTTCCTCCCCACATCGCTAGAAGTAGATAAACGGGAATTAATTCTAACTCCCACATGATAAAAAATAGTAAGAGGTCTCGAGCAGAAAATGATCCTATTTGACCGCTATACATTGCTAACATTAGAAAATGGAATAATCGGGAATCTCGAGTAACTGGCCAAGCGGCTAAAGTAGCTAAAGTGGTGATAAATCCCGTCAATAAAATGGGTCCTACGGAAAGTCCATCTATTCCCAATCTCCAGTAAAAATCAAAAAAAAGGATCCATTTATAATCCTCCGTCAGTTGGATTAATGGATCGTCTAATTCGAAATGATAACAAAATGCATAGGTTGTTAGAAAGAGTTCGAGTACACAGATACATATTGTATACCATCTAATTACTTTATTTCCCCTATGAGGGAGAAAGAAAAGTAAGAAACCCGCAAATATTGGCAAAACTACAACTATTGTTAACCAAGGAAAATAATTCGTAGTAAAAACAAAATACACTTGGACTAAAAAAACCCATGTTCGAAAATGAAAAAAAAATAAAATATATATTTTGAACACGAGTTTTTGTCGGTAAAAAAGAAATCAAATGTATTCAAGGGGTTTTTATGAAACGTATCAATAAGCTATACCCATGCTTCGAGTTGTTTCATGCCATAAATAAACTCGAACACTCAAGAAATCCGTCGGACAGGCAGATTCACATCTCTTACAACCAACACAGTCTTCTGTTCTTGGAGCCGAAGCTATTTGCTTAACTTTACATCCGCCCCAAGGTATCATTTCTAATACATCCGTGGGGCAAGCTCGGACACATTGAGTACACCCTATACATGTATCATAAATCTTTACTGAATGTGACATTGTATCTACAATTTTTTTTAACACTATAAATTTTCGATCGAGTAAATTTGTAAATGAATTATATATTTAGATACCAGACGAGTCAATAATTTATCAGAATTTTTATAATCAATCTACTTTCAGATTAACTCATGCGATAGGGCCAAGATACTTTGATTTTTTATGTTTTCGCAAACAAACATGATTGTAGATTACGTATTATACAGATAATTTGACTTGATGAATATCACAATTTATCTGATAAATACTACTTATTCAACAAATTCGATTGATTGATACGAGTTGATTTTCTGTTACGAAAAATTAACGAAACTATAGCTGGGCCAATAGCTGCTTCAGCGGCTGCAATAGCTATAACAAAAATTGAAAAAATATTACCCTTTAATTGGCGACTATCAAAAAAATCAGAAAATGTTACAAAATTTATATTAACTGCATTCAGTATAAGCTCAAGACACATAAGGGCTCTAACCATATTTCGGCTCGTGATCAATCCATAGATACCGATAGAAAATAAATAGGCACTTATAACAAGTACATGTTCGAGCATGATTGACCAACTCCTTATCAATTCCGATTCATTTCAATATAAACAAAAATTTAATAGTAATAGATTCCATTCAATTGACAAAAAAAAGTACAGAACAAGGGAATATATTAGTAATCGATCGAATAAAAGAATTTTTATTTTAAACAGAAACAATCTTCAAATAGAATTGAAGGGGAATGTGTGTGATAACATAGAACAAAGTTTAATTTATGCTATTTCTAAAGATTTATTACTTACTGGCGAGCCAGGGCAATTGTGCCGATCAAAGCAGCTAAAAGAATGATCGAAATGAGTTCAAATGGAAGAAAAAAATATGTTGATAAATGAATTCCAATTTGTTGACTATTACTTATCAAATCTTGCTCTAGAATCTGGTTTGATCTTGTAGTCCAAATAATCCCATACCATGACGTATCTAGAATAGTCGTCATTAGTGAAACAAAAATACTTGTACAAACCAGAAAAGTAAATCCACTCCCAACAGTCCAAAGATTAAAATCTTTGGAATATTCTGAACCCTTCATGAACATCACAGCAAATATGATTAAAACATTTATAGCTCCCACGTAAATAAGGAGTTGCGCAACAGCTACAAAATGGGAGTTTGCTAGAATATAGAATAAGGATATAGAAACAAGAACCAGTCCCAACGAAAAAGCAGAGTAAATGGAGTTGGTAAGTAATAGTACTCCCATACTTCCTAATATAAGACCTGATCCCAACAAGACTACAAGAAAATCACGTATCGGTCCAGGCAAATCCATTATATGTAGTAAAATAAGAGATAAATAAATCGAAATCTTTTTCATGACCTTATTGATCTGACCAGGAAAAAAATGCATAATCAATTCCTAATTAAATCTTAAGGGGTGTGAATTAATGCAGGTACAATTATTGGATTAATCTTATTCGTGATCTGAAAGAGTAGTTCGAAACTATATATTTCGAAATATATGGATTCAATCTAAATTAAGCTGCAACTCTCATGAATCAATAGTTTGGATTTGTGGGTAGTGACCAAACAAACAAAACGAAAGAAACCTCATTTCTTTAAATCAAAACGGAACCTTAGTAATTTCCAATTACTCTTAATCTTAAATCAAGGGATTTCCTTATTTTAGACTTGAATTTTAGGCGAATTCAAAATTGTTCTAATTGTATAATCATCAACTACTGACATTGGTAAACGACCCAAAGAAATTTGATTATAATTCAATTCGTGACGATCATAAGTAGAAAGTTCGTATTCTTCAGTCATTGATAAACAATTTGTTGGACAATATTCAACGCAGTTACCACAAAATATACAGATCCCGAAATCAATACTGTAATTAAGCAATCGTTTCTTTCGAATATCCGTTTCCAATTTCCAATCAACAACGGGTAGATCTATAGGACATACACGAACACATACTTCACAAGCAATGCATTTATCAAATTCAAAATGGATTCGACCGCGGAAACGCTCTGATGTGATTAATTTTTCGTAAGGATATTGAATAGTTACAGGCAAACGATTTGCATGGGATAACGTAATCATGAAACTTTGACCAATGTACCTTGCAGCTCGTACTGTTTGTTGACTATAATTCACGAACCCAGTTACCATGGGGAACATATTGTAATATCTCTAAAGAATTTTGTGTTTGTTTCTTTCTCTTGTTTGAGCAAGTTGTGAATATAGAATATGGTATTCCTTTACAGTGAAAAGAGTTGAAAAGAAGTTGTTAATAATAGATTACCGAGAGATATAGGTAAAAGAAATTTCCATCCAAGATTTAATAGTTGGTCTATTCTTAGTCGGGGTAAAGTCCATCTTGTTGTTATAGAAATGAACAAGAACAGATAGGTTTTAGCTAATGTAATAAAGATACTAATTATCATTCCAAAGACTTCATACGCTTTATTTATTTCAAAAAACTCATAAACGAATATGTATTGAATCGAGATATCCCAACCACCCAAGTAAAGAACTGTTACAAATAATGAAGAAACTAATAGATTTAGATAGGAAGCAACGTAAAATAAACCAAATTTTATACCCGAATACTCGGTTTGATAACCCGCTACTAATTCTTCTTCCGCTTCTGGTAAATCAAAAGGTAATCTCTCGCATTCTGCTAAGGAAGAAATTAGAAAAATAACAAACCCTATAGGTTGACGCCACAAATTCCACCCCCAAAAACCATATTTTGATTGAGCCTCAACTATATCAACTGTACTTGAACTGTTAGATAATCATAGTCGGCAAGAACATCACTGTTCTTATCGCTATTACAGAACCGTACATGAGATTTTCACCTCATACGGCTCCTCGAGGGCTATAAATAAATCTAAGGAGCGTGTCGGTATTATTTATCTTATCTTGATATGTCTTTTTTGTAGTATAGTATAAAAACCTATCGTGTGTCCCCACCCCAAATTAACCCAATTGAATTCTGTCTGTTCTAATAATAAAGTAAAGAAAAGGGGGGTACTTCTGAATTGATCTCATCCTTTAATAATTAAAATTTTTCTTTGTTAAGTAATAACTTAATTCTTCACTAAAATACTCTTTATTATAAATATCAATAACCCATCGTTTTCAATTACGAAAAAAAGCCTATTCCATTAGTTTATGAATTCGTGTACGAATTCTATCTCTATGACTAGGGATATTGGAAAGAAAATGAATATTAGGAATAGATGGAGATAAGAAAGACTAAAAAAGATCTCTTTTTTTTTGTTGTAATTGGATTCTTTCCATTTTTTTTGTTCCTATTCTTCTTTTTGAGAAAGGGTGGACTTACTAAATAAGGGATTATTTCGTTTCCGATAATCATTTATTTAATGGGTGGATAGGCGCATACTCTGGATCGGAATCGTGGGGAGTATTGCCTGATCATTTCTACAAACTTAAGGCCCCAATTCGTATTCTTTTTATATTATGTATTTTACAAAAATTTACTTTTCTTTTGGATAATTTTTTAAATCTTCTTTACTAATCCTTTGTATATCTTGGTATTTCTAACCATCCACTCACTCATTTTTGTTCAATTGGCCGTGTTATGGTAATACATATATGGTAGTACATACAAATAATAGTGAAAACTCAATACGGTTGATCTTTTGAGTCCGCTTCAAGACAGGATGACTAGTGAACCAATCTTGGGATAAGGGTTCTCTTGCACCTATGTTTATTTCTGCTTAACTCTTATACATAGAAAATGAGACTCAATATTTGGACTGCTAATTTTTATTTATATAAGCTGTTTTCTTTCACTCATATAACTATCTGATTTAGTTCATTAATCCGAATAATGAATATAAAAATGAAGATATCTATTCAATCCATTTCACCCCTTTTCTCGAAAAAAAAAAGTGGGAGAAGTTTATGTCTCAACGAATCACACGTAGAAATATTGATAATACACATAGAGTTAATGGTATTTCATAACTAATTGATTGAGCAGCAGCTCGTAGACCACCTAAAAAGGAATATTTATTATTTGATCCATATCCTGACATAAGAAGTCCGATGGGAGCAATACTTGAAATGGCAATCCATAAAAAAACACCGATATGGAGATCGGCTAAAACAAGGCGATAACCAAAAGGAATTACTGAATAGCTTAGTAAAATTGCTATGACTGCTATAGATGGTCCGATACTGAATAAACGAGTATCACCTCTAGATGGAAGAAGATTTTCTTTAAAAAGTAGTTTTGTACCATCTGCTAAAGCTTGAAGAACTCCCAAAGGACCGGCATATTCAGGTCCAATACGTTGTTGTATCCCCGCGGATATTTCTCTTTCTAACCATACAATTACTAGTACGCCTATTGTAATTGCCAATACAGTAGTCAAAATAGGGACAAGCACCCATAGAATTCCATAGACTTCTTGTAAGAATTGCAATCTAGAAAAAGAATTGATATCTTGTACTTCTGGTGTATCAATTATCATTTTAACGATCAACTTCTCCCATAATGATATCTATGCTACCTAGTATTGTCATAATATCGGCCAATTTCATTCTTTTAACTAACTGAGGAAGAATTTGCAAATTGATAAAACCCGGCGGTCGAATTTTCCATCTCCAAGGAAAACCACCCTGATCCCCTATCAGAAAAATGCCCAATTCCCCTTTTGGGGCTTCGACTCTCACATAAAGTTCTTGTTTCGCCAACTCAAAAGTTGGCGAAGGTTTTTTACTAATGAATCGATATTCAAAGTCATTCCATTCCGGATACCTTTCTCGATCAAAACATCGTATTTCTAAATTCTCATAGGGCCCCCCTGGAATTCCTTCCAAAGCTTGTTGAATAATTTTTATGGATTCCGCCATCTCACCAAGTCTGACTAAATAACGAGCTAATGAATCTCCTTCTTTTTGCCACTGAACTTCCCAATCAAATTCGTCATAACACTCATAATGATCAACTTTACGAAGATCCCATGGTATTCCGGAAGCTCGCAGCATTGGTCCGGATAAACCCCAATTGATTACTTCTTCTCCACAAATAATGCCTACCCCCTCAACTCGTTCTAAAAAAATAGGATTTTGTGTAATAAGTTTTTGATATTCAGCAACCCCTGTCAAAAAATAATCGCAGAAATCTAAACATTTATCTATCCAGCCATGAGGTAGATCAGCCGCGACCCCCCCGATACGAAAAAAATTATGCATCATTCTCATACCGGTGGCTGCTTCGAATAGATCATATACTAATTCTCTTTCTCTGAAAATATAGAAGAAGGGAGTCTGTGCGCCAATATCCGCCATAAAAGGGCCAAGCCATAACAGATGAGAAGCTACACGACTCAACTCCAACATAATTACTCTGATATAGCTGGCTCTTTTAGGTACTTGAATATTTCCCAACTGTTCTGGACCATTTACGGTTATTGCTTCTGTGAACATAGTAGCTAAGTAATCCCAACGTGTTACATAAGGTAGATATTGTATAATAGTTCGGTTTTCCGCAATTTTTTCCATCCCTCTGTGTAAATAACCCAATATTGGTTCACAGTCAATAACATCTTCACCATCCAAAGTAAGGATGAGTCGAAGAACACCGTGCATTGATGGGTGGTGAGGTCCCATATTGACTATCATGAGGTCTTTTCTTGTAGTTGGTCCATTCATAAGTTTTTCCTCGATTCATTTTTCCACGAATTGCTGAAAATGAAAATAAGTTCATAAAAATTTAAGATCTAATAAATCAAATAATTTTAAATGACTTTTAAAATTAATGAGTTTTTGACTCCCGAATATCCAATTGATTAATTAATTCTTTATAACGCATTATATTTTTCTTTGTTAAATAAGAAAGTAATCGTTGTCGTTTTCCCAGAATTTTACGTAGACCTCTTTGAGATAAATAGTCCTTTTTGTGCAATTCAAAATGTGAAGTAAGTCTTCGTATCTTATTGGTGAAACTGAATACTTGAAATTCAACGTATCCTACGTTTTCTTTTTTTTCTTCTTGCGAAATAACCGAGATGAATGAATTTTTTACCATAAAATGAAATCCTCTTCCCCACCTTTTTCTTTTTTATAAATTTTTATTTATCAGTAATAAGAATGTCACTCATTTAAATTTGATATACATAATAATCTTAATTTCATTAAGAATTTCTATTCTTTTTTTTTCAAATCAAATTTATTAATAAGCAATCCAATTTTTAAAATTGGATTCAGATAGGTATACAAAAGGATGGTATATTTCTGCACGCACAAAAAATATCTAGACTTAAAATCGAAATTTAAATAAGAATATTTTCTTGATTCATTTCTTAATCGAATAGATACGTCATTGAATTAAATGAATATCATCTATCGGAATGTAAGACAGTTCCATATGTGTATTTCTTTGTCTTCATATACCATAGTACGGGAAATATAGCATTAACAAATTTGCAATTGTGGATACATATGGATTCTTAGCATACTAAAACGACTGCTATTATTGGTATCAAACCAATAACGATTCATACAAGCTAAATCTTCTAATCGATAATTCGGCCAAAGAAAGAACTTTAATTTATTTAGTTTATTTTTATATCTATCAAGATGTTTGCTTTTATCTAAAACAGGATCACAATTTTTCACCTTATTTGCATTGTAAAATGCCGTATTTCTATGGATATCATTTCTATTCCGAGAATTGAAACAAATTTGAATTCTGAACTCTCTACGACCTCTAGGGGATAAAATATTTTCAGGAACAAGCAAATCATAATGATTGCCCGTTCTATTTTCAGTCGTTTTTTGATGTATTGCAATGGATTCATCAAAACTCTTCTTATCAGCATAGCCCTTTTCTTGGTATCTTTGATTAATTTGGTACTTATTCTTATGAACTAATGAAATACCTATGGTTTGAGACATAATAAATTGTCCATCATTTTTTACAGACAGACGAACCGGTTCGATAATCAATATTCCCCTTTTCATTAATTCTGTAAGAGTTAAACCCTTCTGAACTATCAGAATATCCAGACTCATTTCTCTCCTTTGAATAGAGGATATACCAATTTCTCTGGGATTTATCAGTCTAAGCAGGAGACAATATACTTTGATGTTATTGATCATTCTTTGATTTAAGGAATCATCCCATCTCAATTGAAAACGAAAATATCTTTTTAGTAAGAAATCAAGCTCTGCTTCCGTGTTTTTCTTGTATTGCTTTTTATTTATACGTTTTTTCACATCTGTTCCCGCGGAATCTTCTTGAACATACTTTTTGTGGTTTGAGAGAGCTGATTCAAGATCCTCTTCGGCCACGGATTCCCTTTCTCCTTTATTTCGATTTTCTAATTCAAGAGTTTTTTCTATAAAAAGAGCTCTTTTTTTCTTTCTAATTAGTTTTTTATTTTTACTAACAATTTCATTTACATTCAAATTTAAAAGAAGTAATTTGATTGGTATGATCCACGGGTTAATCTTATATGCATTATAAAGTATCAAAAATTCTGGAAAGAACCAAAGTTCCAGATTGGATATTGAACGACTTAGTATTTCTTCATTGATTCTCATCCAATCAAAAAATCTTTTTTTTTTTTTGTTGGATGGGTTGATTTCTTGATCTTGATTAATTGTGAGATAAAAAAAGCTTTTCTTATCGATTTTTTCAATTATTTGAAAATAATTAACCCCAGTTTTAGTATTTTTATTACTGTTTGTGTCAGCCTCAATATTGATCCAGGCTCCAATATCGGCCTTCTTTTTAAGACAAAAATGCAGCATTCTCCAATCTAAATATTTTCTATCCGGATTTTTTTCCAGATCTAAAATATCATCTTCTACTAGATAATTATTCATAGAGATACATGTCAGTATATCAAAAAATTTCCATTTATCTGTGTTGTACTTATAAGAAATTTCTTGATTAGTTTTTACTTGTACTGGTAATTCATAAATATATGAATCCTTATTATCTTCATAAATAAGAGATTTAGATGATAAAAGATCATATATATATATTTTTTTTTTATTCTCTTTTTTATTCGGTAATGAGTAGTATGTTTCAAAATCACTTTGTTTTTTGTAATCAATTAATCGGTTTTTTTCATATGAATAACATTGGTTAAAATCTTTATTTTTAGGACCTTGATTGACTCTATTTCTCCATTTGTGTGGTAATAATTTGGACCATCTAATCGGATATAAATCGTATTGATAATGACCCCTTAACCAATTTTTCCATTGATTCATTCCCGAATTTTGACGATTCTTTTGTTTTAAGTCAGAATGGAATATTTCTTGTGCTCCCACAACTTTAACAAAATAATCCCGTATTTCATTCTTAAGAAAAAGAGATGTTCCGTGATATTGAAAGATAGGTCTTACCTTAGATAAGTTAATAATTTGTGTTTGTGATAATTTGTAAAATAAATATGCTTGCGACAAGTACGACGAGTCCCAAAAGATCTTTCCATTCTTATTACTAATATTATAAAGTGACTTTTTTATAGTTGAAATAAAGTGAATTATACTTTGATTTGTTTTATCAATTCTTTCTTGATTTGCTTCATTATTGTAAATGTATTTATTAATAATTTTTTTTATTGAATCCAAAAAAAGTTGCGCATTAATCCTCGGGATATTAATCATACGTTGAAACATATCTATGTATATCTTTTCAACGAAAAATTTTAGAAAATGATGTGATTTACGAATTAATCGTACATTTTTTTTTTTTAATATCTTAAAAATCCTTTTGTGATATTCTAATATTTTATCATCATAACTTATTTTGTTAGGGCTAATATTTATTTCGGGATTTAGAAACTCTTTTTTCGTATCTTTTCTAATTTTTTCAATTTTATTTAGTATTGTTTTTGTTCTATCAGTCAGATCTTTCATTTTTTTTTCTCTCAATGAAAAATTTGTCCAATCCATAGATCGAATTACAATGGACGAGCCGTGGATCATTCGATTACTTATTATCGAATTTTTTTCTTTTTTAGCTTCATTCAACTCGTATATTTCTTTCAATTCTAATAATCGAATTGGGTTTCTTTGTGAAAGTTCTTTTATTATTTCTTTTATAAATAGAATGTTTTTTATGACCCATTTTTTTGTTTCTTTTGAGATATTTAGAAACAAGTTTGTTCTTTCTTTTAAAACTCTTAGAATTTTAAAACGCTTCTTTTTCCATTTTTTCATTTTTTTTTCGAGTTCTTTTATAAAAATGGGTTCAAAAAAAGAAAGTTGTTTTCGGGGAGAACCAAAAGGCA